TTTGTTTCAAATAATAGTCATTGGAACAAAAAAAAGGCCCGGCGAGGTACTGACCTGGCCAGGCCGTAGAATTTTAAAAAGCTCTTGCAGACGAAATCAAAGAGGTACTTTTTATATTATTTATATATTTCTTACTTATATAAATTACTACTATATATTTGATTTTTTACTTATAAAATATATATTCTTTTATTTAGGTATTTATAATTATATAGGTAATTATATATATATTAATATTAATATGAATTTATATTCATTTTATATTCATTGGAATAGTGGATTGGAGATATTTCTTTCGAGCCCTTCTTACTTTATTTTATATCAATGGAATTACTTTTTTTCTATATTTTGTATATTTTTATATGTCTAGATAATTATATATCTATATAATAAACTAAATAAACTAATAATAGAATAAAAATAATATAAGAAAAGAAGAGGTATAAAAGAAAGACCCTTTTTTCAAACCTTACTTTTTGTGTAATGTAACATAGTAATTATCCTTTTCAGATGGGGGAGATGGCTGAGTGGACTAAAGCGTCGGATTGCTAATCCGTTGTACGGGTTTTTCGTACCGAGGGTTCGAATCCCTCTCTTTCCGCTTTTGTCAATGACTTGGTATTTTTTTTTTTATTTATCTTTCAATTTAGACGAGTCTTTTTTTTTATTTAATAGTTAAAGATGTGGAATAGATAAAATCCTAAGAACATTTAAAAATCGATCAAGGAAAATAAAAACTTTCTTTTTTATTCGTCACGTCCAGGATTACGTCCTGGATCATTAGATAGGAATCCGAAGATAAAGAGAGAAACAAAGAATATCACTACTGTGTAAACAAATAGTTTGAGAGTAAGCATGACACAATCTCCAAGATCATTTTTTTTTGGGGGGAAAAAAAAGAGAATAGATTCTCCATTTTTATACCACATATATCTTATTTTGACACCAAGAAATGGTTTTTATAAATCTAGAAATAGAAAATAATTTTCAGAAATTCATTTATAATGGAATATGAGTCAAGTCTTTCATTACCCATTTTTTTCATACCCACAATTAGATATTGTGGGGGACTCTAATAAGTTCTTTCAATGTAAAAAAGGTCCGAATGCGGAAATGAGGTGATCCCCAGACTTTTTGTGGCGATACAAGAATTTCAATATTTGAATCGAAGTTTTATACTATAAAACTTATCTGATCTTATCATATCAATTGTTAGAATTTTTTTTAGAACAAATCATGAATTTTTCTAGGACAGTATTCAAGATCTCATCGAAAACTTACAGCAGCTTGCCAAACAAAAGCTAAGAGAAAAAATAGCAGAGGTATTACTGGCATAATATCTACGATTGGATTCAAAAAAGCGTAGGCCTCGGGCAATTTGGCGAAGAAAAAACTATTTGAAGAAAGAGCAGAATTAAGCCAGATACAGATCAAACTAAAGATATTAAGCATAACAAACATTTTGTTCTTTGTTTTGTTCTTGAAGATAATTGTATTTATTTTGATTTTGATTGAGTTCTTAATATGAGTTATTAATAATTGATAATATAATGTTATTTTTTTTTTAGTTTAAGTTCTAGAAAAAAATGAGTAAAAACTCAAAATTAAAAAATAAAAAGAAGGTAGACCAAAAAACTTTTCTTTGATTTGAACTAACTCAATCAAAAATACTTCAATTCTAAAATGAAAAGAGAATAGAAGAAATCATACTTTCATACAATATCTTAATTGAATTATATGTAATGATCAATAAATTTCGTTTAATTTGATATCTAAATGTATCAAAATCCTAGTGCCAATCTATTCTATCGATATTTGGACTATAATTGACGAACAACTAATAACAATATTAGTGTTTATTAATGTCGAATATAAATATAAAATGGGGCGTGGCTAAGTGGTAAGGCAACGGGTTTTGGTCCCGGTATTCGGAGGTTCGAATCCTTCCGTCCCAGAACATACCTATTATATATATCATATCAGATTATATATATTGTAATATATCATATCAGATTATATATATTCTAATATTGTATTAGAATACATATTTTCTATCATAAGAAAAGATTGTCTTTTTTTTTTTTTAAACAACTTTCTGTTTTTTTATTAAGACTATAATCAAATAATAAATAATATTATATAGAATATGATTCTTTTTTCTTATTATTCTTATAATGATTGATTCTTATCTTCTTATCTGAATTATATCTTTTTCAAAAATGGAATCGTATTCAAATAACACCAAATAACACACAAATATAATTGAATCGATTTGTATCCAGGTAAGATGGGAGCATAGATCAAAAGAAGAGAAAAGAGTTTTAATTAAAAAAGCAAAATCCGGGGACGGGCTTTTCATTGTATGCCTATCCCTCTCATATTGAAGTTCGTTAGTCATAAAAAAGAAAAAAAAAGCCTTACTTACGATATTCATTGGAATTTTAAATGCTGCATTCTAAGTGGTGCAGCCTGATTTTAAATTTTTAAAAACGGGTGTGTTTTTGATATTGGGGTACTAATTAACTTCAATCAATAATCTATAGGATTAGGATTCTTTTTTGTGTTTTCTCTAATGAATAATTGTAAATCTATGTAACAATTGAGACAAAGTTTAATATCTTATTCACTTTACCTTAGGTAAAGGTTGCAAAAAGATTATTGAATTTTTTCAAGTCAAATAAACTACGCAGAAAATGAAGAAATGCTTATATGTATGTCTTGTTATCGTTCTATTTCATTGAAAACTTTATTTATTTCAATTCATTTTTGCGAAAATAGATTTGTGATCCCTAAATGAAAAATATTTAACATAGAATATATAGAATATATATATAATTACTTTCAAAAACATTTGTTTAGATATGATAGATATGGGAATCTCCTATTCTTTTCTTTCGATTATGATTTATCAAAAATAAAAACAACCCCAATACTCCCTTAAATCAGTCTTTATTCTCCACCCCATTAAATTAATTAAACTAATGAAAAAAAAAAACAAATTTAATTTTTTTTTGATCTATCTCTATCTATTTGTTTGAAATGATTGATGTTTTAATCAGAATATGAATTTCTCTCTCTTATTATCTTATTATGAGAATACGGTTTTTACTTTTTTTTACTGTAAAACTTTATTCAAATAATGTAATGATATTGAAATAGGAAATCTTTCAATCAATTTAATCTTTTGAATAATGTCTTACGAGTCCTTGGTACTTGAAGAAGTGTTAAATTGATGAATCTATTTTTTCAAGTCACTTGAAGATTGAAGATGCAGATTAAAAAAAAAAAAGAATTTATTTGTGTTATTTATTATTTCGAATTTTTATATTAGAATTTGAAATTCTAATATAAAAATCTATGGAGTTAAATTGAATTCTTGCTGAGACTTCTTCATAAATTACCTATTCATAAAAGTATAGATTACTATGTACCGATAGAACCAATGATTATTCATGATTCCATAATTGAATCAATTACATACTGGTTACAGCAACCTACTAGAAAAATGTTATGGTAAAACTTCGTTTAAAACGATGTGGTAGAAAGCAACGTGCGACTTGAAGGATATGATCGGTTGTGGATTCTGACATCCGCCATTTTTTTTTTTATATTCATTATATAGGAATGAGGGTGCTTCTGGCTCGACATCGTTTGTTCTGTTCCACTAGAAAAACCTCATTTTTGGGGGGGTTGTGGTGTAAATAGTACATGATCATGATGGAGCTCGAGTAAAAAGTATTGATTCATTTTTTAGGGGCACGGATCTAGGGTTAGTGTTAATTAATAAGTTGAAACAACTTCGTAAATATATTTTCGATATAGAAATCGAAAGGATCCAATTCTAGTAAGTTTAAAATTCATAAGGAAAATTGCTTGGAATTGGTAAAACTGTTTCGATCAAAAGTGTATCGCGCGGGAATCAACCATTTGTATGATTCTTTGATAGAAAGAAATTACAAAAATGGTATGTTGCTGCCATTTTTTGAAATGATTAAAGATCACCGAAGTCATGTCTAAACCCAACGATTCAAGGGAACGATAAAGAATTCTGGAACAAGTAAATACCGTTTTCAGTTGTCTCAATAAATAGATCATAATGAAGAATCAAAAAAATTCTAAAGGAGACAGACAAAAAATGCGTGGTTAGAGACCGCTCAATAAACGAAATGCCTAAAGGTTTTCTTTTGGGTTATTTGAAAATTATCCAACTTGAGTTATGAGGATATGAATACGAATGATTTTTTTTCTTTTTTCGGACAATAATAAGAATAAGGAAAAGCACTTAAATCATAGTTTAATTGATTTGATGATTTTATGGATCTATTTAATATGAATTAAAAATTCTATACATAGACATAATTTCGAATTTGCTTGAGCCGTACGAGGCGAAAACTTCTTATACGTTTCTAGGGGGGGAGTATTATTCATCTACATCTATCCCAATGGGTGGTTTATCGAATCGTTGCAATTGATGTTCGATCCCGAAGAGAAGGAAGAGATCTTCGGAAAGTGGGTTTTTATGATCCGATAAAGAATCAAACTTATTTAAATGTTCCCGCTATTCTATATTTCCTTGAAAAGGGCGCTCAACCTACGGGAACTGTTCATGATATTTCAAAGAAGGCGGGAGTTTTTATGGAACTTTCCTTTAATCAACAGATGAAATTAAATTAATGAAATAAAAAAAAAGGGGGAGGGGGATGACTTGTATATAACTTTGTATAAACTTTTCTATATTACTCCCCCTCTTTTGTTCTATTCCTACCCATTTATTATTACTACCACAAGATGTTGTCGTCTATAACGACAACATCTTCTTTTTTTTATTTTAGTAAGATAAATTCATATAAGACAGATAAATAGAAAAAATACGACAGATAAATAGAAAAAAAAGAAAGTGAATAAATGAAGTAGTTGGATCTATAAATAGAAAATTTTATATTATTGCTAATTCAATCAATAATGGTTGGTTTTCGTTGAAACTTTAACTTTCTTTTTTTTTTTATGAACTGAACAAATCAAATAAAAAAAACATGGTATTTAAGCTTGCTTTTTTTACTTATATTGATTGAGTAAACCCAAGCAATATTTTTTTATACTTCTCTCCGAATTTTTTTTACACCTATACCTTTTTGTATCTATCTTTATTATTTATGCAGTGTCAATTCAATACAAGTCATTCGTTTTTTTTTTTTATTTGATTTTGATTATAGTTATAGTAATTCAATATTTTATTGAATTTAATAATAAAATATTGTTGAATTAAATAGAGAATATTGAATCATTTTGTATTTTAATTTATGGTTTTCTACATTATGTTCTTTTCTCAACATTCATATTGACAACAGTATATCAAACAAATATAATCCGATCGTGAATAAATGTATCCATTTCTCTGTTCTATAGACTTGGTTTTTTTTTACTTTTTTCAAACGATGGGTTCATTGGATTTGCTGGGATACAAGAAGTCTTTCTTTTTTTTTAATAAAAAAAATGGATAAGATAATAATGTATAACATACGAATAAAATCTGTGGTAGTCGATCAATTTACATTTGATTTATATTTTTATCTTAATCTATCTTCTTATTTTAGACGTCATTGTATTTGCATCTGATCTGTTCATTTTTATGTTCAGAATCGCTTAGAAATATTTTTTCTATTTTAATATTTTGATTGCGTTGTGTAATTCAATCTCTTTTTTGATTCCGATTGGATCTATACATTTTGATTCGGGTTGCTAACTCAACGGTAGAGTACTCGGCTTTTAAGTGCGACTAGCATTTTTTACACATTTGTATGAAGTAACGGATTCGTCGATACCATCGGTAGAGCTTTGTAAGACCGCGACTGATCCTGAAAGGAAGGAATGGAAAAAGCAGCATGTCGCATTAATGGAGAATTTTGAGAATATTTTATTCGTATCTTATCGGATCGATACAAAATCTTGTTTGAATTCTTGACGCGAAAAAAAAATAAAAAAAGATTAAAGTTGGATTAAGTGAATAAATGGATAGAGCCCCTTGGCTCCAATTCTAGGGAAACAAAAAAAAGCAACGAGTTTATGTTCTTAATTTGAATAATTACCCGATCTAATTAAACGTTAAAAATATATTAGTGCTTGATACGGGAAATGTTTTTACCATAAGTAGATTATCGATTTTTTTTAATCCTAATTATTAGTAGATATTCTCCATTAGAGTGTGGGGATGAATGTGTAGAAAAGCAGTATATTGATAAAAATCTTTTTTTTCCAAAATCAAAAGAGCGATTGGGTTGAAAAAATAAAGGATTTCTAACCATCTTGTTATCCTATAATGAACATAAACCGATTTAATTAGATTTTCATTAGATGGAAAAAGAAAGGATAAAGAGTCCGTTGATAAGTCTTATCTGTTTCCGGGGTATCTATCTAGTCTTTTCTTAAATATCCTGTTTTGACTGTATCGTACTATGTGTCATTTAATAACCCAAGAAATCAAATCTCCTATCCCGGGTTTCAATCTAATTTTAAATAAATGGAGGAATTAAAAGGATATTTAGAACTAGATAGATTTAGGCAACATGACTTCCTATACCCACTTATCTTTCGGGAGTATATTTATGCACTTGTTCATGATCATGGTTTAAATAGATCTATTTTGTTGGAAAATGTAGCTTATGATAATAAATCTAGTTTACTGATTGTAAAACGTTTAATTACGCGAATGTATCAACAGAATCATTTGCTGATTTCCACTAATGATTCTAACCAAAATCCATTTTTAGGATACAACAAGAATTTGTATTCTCAAATTATATCAGAAGGATTTGCAGTCATTGCGGAAATTCCATTTTCTTTACGATTAATATCTTCCTTAGAAGGGGCACAAATCGTAAGATCTTACCATTTTCGATCCATTCATTCAATATTTCCTTTTTTAGAGGACAAATTCCCACATTTAAATTATGTGGCAGATGTACTAATACCCTACCCCATCCATCTGGAAATCTTGATTCAAACCCTTCGCTACCGGGTGAAAGATGCCTCCTCTTTGCATTTATTGCGGTTCTTTCTTCATGAGTATTCGAATTGGAATATTGTTATTATTCCAAATAAAGCTATTTCTTTTTTTTCAAAAAGTAATTCAAGATTATTGTTATTCTTATATAATTCTCATATATGTGAATACGAATCTGTCTTCCTTTTTCTCCGTAAACAATCTTCTCATTTACGATTAACATCTTCTGGAGTCCTTTTTGAGCGAATTTATTTACATAGAAAAATAATAAAACATCTTGTCGAAGTCTTTGCTAATGATTTTCCGGGCATCCTATGTTTCCTGAAAGATCCTTTCATTCATTATGTTAGATATCAAGGAAAATCAATTCTGGCTTCAAAAGATACGCCTCTTCTGATGAATAAATGGAAATATTACCTTGTCAATTTATGGGAATGTAATTTTTATGTGTGGTTTCACTTGGGAAGAATCTATATAAATAAATTATCCAAGCATTCCCT